TCGGGTAAAATAAGAACAGCTCCCACGTTCAAAGCTCCTTTTTTACCATTAGCAAGAACTTGTTTCAGTTGCATATCATAAGGAATTCGAACAACTGCTTCAAATACAGTATCAGGAAGTACAGCTTGCGGAACTTCAATATCCACAGGCTTATTAGCTAAATGGCAATTGGCGCATACAATTCGCCCAGTTGCTTCTCGTGGATTTTCATAACCTTTCTGCGCAAAAATGGGATACGCATTTGAAATAGATGTTCGAGTTATTACATATATCATGATCGATACAGAAATAAATCGAGTCATCTGTTCCTTTACCCAAGAAAAAGTATTTCTATTTTGCATGATCCAATCATTGATCCCGGAATTTCTACAATAAATTAGATAGGTAGCTAGTATAGTTCCCTATCCACGAGTCTGCCGTTGTACTGAAATAATTCTACTGAAATAGAACGAATACCTTGAAGAGGTAGAAGTATAAAGAATAAGAAAAATGGAAAACGCTTTCTTTATACGCGAAGAAAATTTTTGATTGATATCAGGGGATCAAATAAGTTCTTCATTCATTCATTGAATGATAAATGACTACAAGCGAAGGAGATACGCGATTTAAAAAACGGAAGATCCAATATTTCACAATTGTATCTAGAATAACCGGAAAAGTGGAAACAAGACCAGATATAATTTGCTCGTTATGAGCCAATCCAAAATCATTGTAGATCGAACCAATCATTAGTTCCCAACCATGGGTCGAGTGAAATCCGATCCATAAATCAGTAACTAAAAGAATCGAAAAAGCTTTTATTGTGTCACTTAAGTTATAGAAGAATTCCTGAATCCAAGAATTAAGAATGACAAGTTCTTCATTACCCAGAATAAAATAACCACTTAGAATAGCGAAACAGATTATATTTGTCGACAAATGCAAAATGATATGGAGATGATATTCATTGTGCGTTTTGACCAATTGTATTGTTTCCTTGTGTATTCCTATACGAAGCTTTTGTATATGTGTCTCCGGGTATTCTTTTATCATTTCGTCCAACAAGAATAGTTCTTCTAATTCTAGGAATTTTTCTAGAACATTTTTCTCCTGAATATCATTCAAAAAAGTTTCGGATTGCCTAGTATTCCACCAATTAATAATCCAAGGTTCCAGACTTTTTTGAAATGAGAGAGAGACCCACCAGGGCAAAAATACTATAGATGCAAGATATGGGAGGGAAGTCAATGCTTTCTTTTTTTTCATTTTTGATCTGTGAATTGTTAATGAACTGTTTCATTTGTCAACTCTATCTGATATTTCTCTAAAGCGCGAGTTCTATAACAAGGTATCGAACCTATAGATCTATTCCCACTTTTGTGTAATAATTTAGTCCTTAGATCTAGAAGGAATATAGAAATAGAATAAGGATCCCCTTTCGGATGAAAAAAAATATATAAAATATAGAAATATAAAATAAAATAAATATATATAAAATATAAAATAAATATATATAAAATAAGTAAATTATAAGTAAATGGGATTTCTGGATATCTCAATTGGGCAAATTCGAACGAATTTCATCTTCATTTCTTCCTTTCCATAAATACTCGAAAAAGTTACTTGAAGTAACGAATATTATTCGGACCGCAGCGCAGGAATACGGCATCAATTCAAAATCTGAGGCCTAACCTAAGAAGATGAATTCTGTATTACGAAATACATATTCGGATATTTTATTTGATGAATTCATACTTAATTAGACTTATTAGACTTTTTACTAGTATAAAAGAATTGAGTTGGGCTCTATACGCATACAAAATAGTTTTTGTATAGAAAAAAATTTCTTCTTATTTTATTATAGTTTCTGGTTTTTTATATTTATTATAGTTGTTCCATATACGTTCTCCTACTTTTGTTTTATTCTATGCGGGTCGTTGCACCAAAGGAACGAGGAAATGGAATCTAACATGTTTTGCTCGAATGAACATTCTGAAGAAACTTCAATTGTATTAAAAAGGAAATTAGCAAGTTCCTTCCATTATGCGGAGAAAACCTTCATTCTTCCTTCAGTTCATTTCAAAATACTTCAATTGGTACGCGCAAGAAATAGGCCAATTCGGCAGCTTTTTGCTCAATTTCTCGTAGAGTCAAATTCTCATCAGTACGAGTCAAGGGAATGGTTCCTTGGCCTCTGATTTCCATATAAAGAATACGACGAGGAAAAAGACCCTCTTTAACCTCCATTCTGATTGATTGGATATCTTTCATAAAGAAGCGAAGGAAGATGCGACGATTTATTCCGGGGAATCCCCAACGAAAAATACACATTATTCCTTCTTTTCTATCGAATCGGTCATAACCACTACCTACATTCCACGAAATTGTGCACCACAAATAGGAACTAATGAATAGACCCGCGATCCCATAGAAAGACATCACGATCCCTTGTGGGAAAAAAATGATTTGCTGAGATGGAAATCCAGGTATCAGATTCCTACCAAGATAACTGGAAGTTCCAACCACTAAGAATCCTAGTGAACCTAAAAAAAGTATACAGGCCCAGCAAAAATTACTTGCTTTTCGGGACCCTGTTATAAGTTCTATCCATATATGTTCTGATCGCCAGTTCATACTATACTAGATCCGATTGCATTCGATTGGAATTGAGAAAAAAATTTGACTTTACTTTTTGCCGAAATAACTTTCATCAACTAGCACTATTCTGATATGAACCATTAGGAGGAATTGGTTAGATACATTGACTTTCAATTAAAAAATAGAAAAATATTCGCCGATCATTTTTAACCAGATAATCTGCATATACATGCATTTATGCGGATATCATGTATCCGCATGCATAATAATTCTTTCATTTGTATTCGGAAAAAGGCGCATATCATACCATATTACACTAAACAAATATCTGTACCAAATAAATATATGTATTATGATTCAGTGTTGAAATAAATTGCTGAAATTTGGTCCCATCGGATCTAGACAATCTTATTTTTTTGAACATGAAGAAATAAAGAAGCCATTGCAATCGCCGGAAATACTAGGCCCACTAAAGGGACAAAAATAGAGGGTAAGTTAAGATCTGTCATAGAATGGGTACCTCGATTTAATATTTGTACCTATTATAAAGATATCTTAAGTATATCTATTATAAACTATTATAAATAATATTAAGTAGTTAATAAGTGCAAGGAATGAAAACTAAATGAAGTGTACCTATTCATCTTTCTACACGAATATGTATGATAATCCACCTTAAGTTTAAGAAATTTTATTAATTCTCCCATCCTTATATTCTATCTATCTTTCTAATAAAATAAGGAGTTTTTTATTAAAATTAAAGAGTTTATTATAAGTTCGCGACTCTAACTAAACTAATTCAATCCAAGAAACAGGTATTCCTAGTAAAAAATGGGAGTTCTTGGTAGACATAGAAATCACTTCTATTCTATATCTATATTTTCATTTTATTTCGATATTTTTTTTTTCATTTTTTTTTCAAGGGAAAGAAACCGTGGAGCTGAAATAACTCACTCAGAACGCCTTTTAAAAGATTACGCGGTACGATTGGGTCGAATAAGCCCTTATGGAATAAATACTCAGCCGCTTGTGAACCGTCGGGTACTGCTTTATTCAATGTTTGTTCAATTACTCTTTTACCCGCAAAAGCAATGTAGGCATTGGGTTCAGCAATAATGACATCTCCCAACATACCAAAACTGGCAGTTACTCCACCAGTTGTAGGAGATGTAAGGATTGATACATAGAATAACTTTTTATTTGATTGATAATTATATGAAGCAGAAGATATTTTAGCCATTTGCATCAAGCTTAAACTTCCTTCTTGCATGCGTGCTCCTCCAGAAGCACACACAATAATGACAGGTAAAGATCTATTAGTAGCATACTCGATCAAACGAGTGATTTTCTCGCCTACTACAGATCCCATACTACCCCCCAAAAACTGAAAATCCATAACCCCAATTGCTGTGGGAATACCGTTTAGTTGACCTATGCCCGTTTGAACAGCTTCAGTTAAACCTGTCCTTCTTTGATAAGAATCGATACGATCTCTATAAGGTTCCTCTTCTGAATGAAATTCAATGGGGTCCGTGGAGACCATATCTTCATCCATAGGATCCCAAGTGCCCGGATCAATCAAAAGTTCGATTCTATCTGAACTACTCATTTTCAAATGATATCCACACTGTTCACAAATATTCATTTTTGACCTAAAAAATTTTTTATAATTTAATCCATAACAATTTTCGCATTGAACCCATAAACTTCTGTATTTTTTATTATTTATATCAAAACCATTAGATCTTCCTCTTATATTGAAATCGCGGCTGTTACCACCAGTTCTTATACTAGAATTCCCCCTTTCACTACTGCTTACGCCTTCAGTACAAATGAAACTAGAAATGTAACTGTCACTGTAATTTTCGGTACCTTCGAAAATGGAACTATGAATACTGACTTCAAAACGAAGATAACTATCAATGCAACTATTAATGTGATTATTCCAACTAGATTGAGTATCATACATGTAATGATAATAGTAGTGATTGTTACTCTTAGTCCTATTATTCAAATAACTGGAAAAAAAGCTTTCTAGTTCACTCAGAAAAAAACTATTATTGTCAATCTCAAAAATATGATTTTCAATGTCAAAATATACAGAATAACAGTCACCATTACCATCCCTAACTAAAAAAGTGTTATCAGAGATAAAACTCCAAATATTCCTGATATCAAATAAATAATCAACATTACTGAAACTATAACTACCACTATCATTCCAACTAGGAATGTTTTTCTCCGTATCATTTAGAATGGGCTCTTCACTTCCCCCGGTATGTCCAAGAGCATTAAGACTATTTATTGATTTACTTAGCCCACACTTATGTTCTAACTTCCCCTTAGACAACATCGAATTGAACCACCATTTTTTCATAGAGTCTTCCCGTCCCCTATTTGATGAAAATATAATAGATGAATAG